GTCTTGCGCCATATGTACTGAGATTGTTCGGGAGACATGGTCCAAGCCCGGGGAAGAAATGCAAAAGCAGAAGCAAAAGAAGAGTGTGAGACCGTAAACTGCACTCGCAGGCGAGGTGTAGCGCAGTCTGGTCAGCGCATCTGTTTTGGGTACAGAGGGCCATAGGTTCGAATCCTGTCACCTTGATGTTTTGTCAGCGTCACCTTGTCATATGTTAACAAATCGCCCGTTACCACCTCATCTGACTATTTATAAGCCACAGCTCACTTCGACGTTTCCCATTTCCCATAGAATTTCCGGGGCTTTCCTAGCCACTATGGTTTTGTTTAGTCCTCTTCTTTGTCCGAAAATGGGTTTGATTAGCTTCACCTATGAGAATTTCTACCAATCATCGCCGTCTTTACCGAAGTTCATCCTAAGCGCCGTCGATCTGACTACCTTAGCGCTGTGCTATCATATGAGTAATGGAGTTCGTCATTTATGGCGGGATTTTGCTGTTCGTCTCACATCTTTCTTTGACATCTATCGATATTCTATGGAATAATTTAGGGAGTTAGCACTTTCACTTGATAGCTCTTCACATCAAAAGGTTTTGCTATTAGCTTTTTGTCTATTCTCTGGAAAATCTTTCTCGCCTATGCCATCAGATGACTGCTTATCCTTACAAGCCGCCGTAGGTACCTTCCTTCCCCCAGAACACGCGGATAGGCGACCCGTCCGGTTCATTTTCAACGAGCAAGCGCAAGCGTCTCATATGGAAGGCGAGACTCTTTGAAAGAGAAAGAGAAAGATGTGAGGGACCACCACAACAATCTTTCGTGGGAAGAATGCAAAATGCGAAAGACACTCTCTACTGCCAGGACGAGAGAGAGGGTTGCTCCGAAGGACCTTCTTTCAGAAAACGAAAGCCCTCACCTTCTGGTTTTTGAGCCTTTGCAACGAAGGGACAAGGAGCTTTTCAAGTTGCGAGTGCTTTGATCAACATGTCACACAAAAACAAAAAGGTGCAAAACGAATGTGAGTTCGTTTTGTTGGCAACCGTGAAACTTCCACTGGCTTTCAAGGACCTTCCACTATTTCGGATTGATGGTTCCTTAGCAACTGGCTTGATTATAGGATGAAGATCGACCGGTCTTTTTTCTCATTATGAGGAGCTCGGAACAGCCAATCAATCAATCGACTTTGACGTCAAGGTGGATTTCGACTCTTGGAGTGACTCAACATCTGATAGGTCTACAAGTTCTAGACCAGTAGCTCAATCTGCTTACATTCATCTCCCCGGCTATTGAACTGAGGACGGGAAAACATTGAAAGAAGTTCGGTTAGTCTTCCAATAAGAAAGTCAGGGGAAGGCTTAATGGACTTCTCGGATGTGCCTACCTTCTTAGTTTAGAAAGATCATAGGATCCTTTAGGGGGCCCTTCCCAGATTTCCGTGTATGGAATGGAGTCTGGTTTTCCTGCTTGACGTCATTAGAATAGAACGTCAAGAAAGCTTGCATTCCTGCCAGCTCACATCCAACAAAGCCCGTCAAAAGGTGACAGGGAAAGAGGCTGTAAATGCACAACGGGCTAAGGACTGAATTCCTGTTCTCACCTTCGCTTCGTCTTTCTGGCCTAACTTCTCGGATCAGCTTAATGAGGTCAAGGCGCGACAGGGGTTGATAATTGAGAAATGAGATTTGCGGTTCGGTTGAAAGCTGACTATAGATTATATCAAACAAATAGGGGTGGGTTGGAAAGATCAAGCTCGACGTGCGATGGAGCAAGTGGAAAGGCAAAATGGTTCAAGAAAAAAGGCTTTTCGCAGATCGCTGGGTAAGCACCTACTATAGCGGCGGGGGAGTGCTTGAAGATGCGGAGGGCGGAATGAACGGCTTTTTTCTTTCAATCATCGTTGACCCTTCTCTATGAGGTAATGGCTCTTCTTTCCATGTGGGGACTTCTCAGCTGACGCATTCCTCCCCGTGGAAGCCGAACCGTATCTGAATCCACAAAACGAGGTTGCTTCATGGACGCACGCCGTCCTCTTTCTTGACTTGATGGGGAAAGAACAGCTGAACAAGGAGTGCGTCGACTGAAGAAGTCAAAGTGACGAAAGAAGGACAACTTTTGTAAACACTCAATACTGGAAAGTCGGCAAGATCGAGCCAAGAAAGAGACATTACCCCCTCTACTTCAATGAACCAGCACTGAAAATGGAAATGCAAATAGGGCGATCCCGGGCGGTTGATAACTCACTCTTCTTTCCGCATTTGATAGATGGGAGAATCCTATGGGTCTATCGGGAGAGGATCGGCAGAAGCTGGTGCATTCCTTTCATTCCCACCTTCATAGGAAAGATCTTCCAGTTCCCTCCGATCAATGGTCGAATATGCTGCCGTTCCCCTATCGGTCGAGAAGTCAACTCCTCGGGTGGGGAAAGAAGCCTATCTGATCCCGAAACCTGAGATACTGGAGGACTGATTCGAGTGGATCCTGTTGCCAGAAAGTGCTCTTTCCTAGTCGGGAAAAGAGGGCGCTAAGCATGAAAGGGGTACTTAATCTATAGAAAACCAAACCTATCACATGCTTTTGACCCGGTAACTAACTCGTTATAGGCAGTAACTGGGAGAAGGAAGGGTAGGTTTTTGACATCTATCGATATTCTATGGAAGAATTGAGGGAGTTAGCACTTTCACTTGATAGCTCTTCACATCAAAAGGTTTTGCTATTAGCTTTTTGTCTATTCTCTGGAAACCTATCTCTTCCTTGATCGCCCTCCCCTTTACGTGACTTAATAGGACGAAATTCAACCTTCGATAGACGGCCCCAATTTGATCATCAATGTATCCAACTATTCGGAAGGGTCGGGAGGGTCGCGAGCAAAGCTCAACGTCGCGAGCACTCTTGCGAGCGCTTGAACTTAATGCAAAGCATCGCGTGCTGACTTGCGAGCGCTTTGTGCAAAGCATCGCGTGCTGACTTGCGAGCGCTTAATGCAAAGCATCGCGATAGAGTGCTTTGACTTGCGAGCGCTTGAACTTAATGCAAAGCATCGCGTATATTGCGAGTGCTTTGACTTGCGAGCGTTTCACTTTGTGCAAAGCCCAAACGAGCAAAGCTCTCTTGCGTGCGAGTGCTTTGAGCGTGATATTGCGAGTGCTTTGAGCGATAGAGTGCTTTGAGTGTGCGAGTGCTTTGACTTGCGTGCGAGTGCTTTGAGTGTGCGAGTGCTTTGACTTGCGTGCGAGTGCTTTGACTTGCGTGCGAGTGCTTTGATCAATGAAGATTCGTCACTCCTGGTATGGTAGCTCAGGAGTAGGAAAAGGTCTTACAGAAGCGTGCTTTAGGAAGTGTTCGAAAGACGACCTCAACACAAGGAGAATGGATGACGATGAGAACAAGGTGGAATCCAAACGGAGGGAATAGAGGCCTCAAGCAAGTCCCGAAAGAAGATAGCCCAAAGCGAAAGGCCTACACCCAGAGCCAAGTAGACAGATAGCGTTGCAGGGACCAATCCACCTAAGGGGAACCCCTCAGTCCCCAAGCCGGTCCAAGCGGAGCTCGGTGATTATACGTATGGATTGCTCCTTCCACGGTCCAGCGAGTGTATTTTGCATTTGTTTCATTCTCAATATGAAATGACGAACTCTGTTGCGACTATTTTCCAGAGAATAGACAAAAAGCTAATAGCAAAACCTTTTGATGTGAAGAGCTATCAAGTGAAAGTGCTAACTCCCTAAATTATTCCATAGAATATCGATAGATGTCAAAAAAAGCTTCACCATAAGGAAGAAAGCATGCTGGAGGAGTGCACTAGACCCCAGCGAGGGTCGTAGGCGGGACGTAGCCATTCGCCTTCACGAAGAGGATAGTGCTTTCCGACGGGTTTATCAATCGTGCCCAGAAGCTGATAACCATGGAAGCTGCATCTATAGTGATCTATGATAGTTAGTTAACTATAGAAAGTTCTTTCTATCTTGTTAAGCATCCTTTTCCTCATACTCCGGTACGCTTCATTGCGCTATCAGTCCAGCGAAGCAGTAGCAAGAAAAAGGGTACCAAGCAAGCAAAGCAAAGGAGGTAGCCCAGGAATGGATCTGACAGAGCTCCTGGTGGAAGGTGCATATGAATTTCATCAATAGTAGGGCTTAATCCAATAGGAATAGAATCGGACAAGGAAGGAGTTTCGCCTTATCCATCGGGCTTAGGCTGAGCCCTGTTGCTGGGGCTCTTTTTCTTTGCTTTGACATTTGACATTCCATCTTCCTTTTTCGACAGGAAGAGCAGAGCAGGGAAGGAGCCAGGTGAGGGATAACGTTAAGGAAGGTCATGGTAGGCGACTCATCAACCCTATTCCACATAAACTGATGATGTGGCTTTCACCACAAACAAAGAAGGCGCGCAGCGTCGGGTGAAAAAGGACGTGATTCATGCCATTGCTGGATCCACACTACCAGCACTCCTCCCGGTGGGAGAGGGAACACACACCTTTCTGCCCCGGATCTCAACCCCTCCGGCTGGACGGAAAAGACCTACTTCTGAGTTGGTTGCCCCTTTGAGCGATAGAGGAGCGATAGAGTGCTTTGAGTGTGCGAGTGCTTTGACTTGCGATATTTCTCTCTTGTCTTTCTCACTAGCCATCGAGAGCAATTCTACACGGGTCCACCCCACCCGTGCTTATCGATCGATATCAAATCCCAGCAAACGGTGTGCATGCGAAGAAAGCCAGAGCAACGCGAGGCTAGCGTTTTTCAGTTCCTGGGCGGTCTCAATCTCCGGGCTTAGAGGACTCCTTGATAACGGGCGGATGAAGACTGTCTTTCATGAGCTGTACCAGCTCTTCTACTGTCATGTTCGCAATCCGACCCTTTTGGGAGGTTGGACATGACGCTGGGCTGGAGGCTGAGCTCTAATCGGGTGGTTAATCTGGTCGGGCTGGTTTATCAATCGGGGTGCAGGGTTTGGATGATAAGGAAACATCCGAGGCTGAATGGGGGCTTGGTAGGGAAGAGCTAATGGAAATAACTAAGCGTTGACCGTGCGCAACCCCTCTTCAAGCGATTTCAGCACTGAAAGCAAAAAAGAGAGAGAAAGGTTATCGAGATTATCAATCGTTGAAAGTGTGCGGGAAGCTCGGGAAACAAGACCCGTCCCCCGAAGGGAGCTTCGGAAGCTGGGGAGGCAGTGGGTTCGAAGAGAGTGTGTTAAGCACGCTGCTCCGTGAATAGTTTCGTACATTCCCTCGGGTGGCTTCCAGCGCCCAAGACGCTTAGTCAAGCGCGTGCTATACTGGCAGCTCAGTTCTAAACGAGTGACCCTCCTGCTTTTGGTTGTTCTGTGCTACGTCAGGTCACGTCACGAGCAAAGCCCCCACTCTTTGCTTTGCGAGTGCGTGCTTTGTGCAAAGCCCCTTGCGAGTGTTATTGTGCAAAGCCCCCAACTTTCTGTCGGGAGCAAAGCCCCAAACGGAAGGGTCGGGAGCAAAGCTATCTTGCGAGCGCTTAACTTAATGCAAAGCATCGCGATAGAGTGCTTTGACTTGCGAGCGCTTGAACTTAATGCAAAGCATCGCGTGCTGACTTGCGAGCGCTTGAACTTAATGCAAAGCATCGCGTGCGAGTGCTTTGACTTGCGAGCGCTTGAACTTAATGCAAAGCATCGCGTGCTTTTAGTGAGAGAGTGCTTTGACTTAGAGCGTTTCACTTTGTGCAAAGCTCTCTTGCCTTATAGTGCGAGTGCTTTGAGTGATAGAGTGCTTTGACTTGCGATAGAGTGCTTTGAGTGCGCGAGTGCTTTGACTTGCGTGCGAGTGCTTTGACTTGCGTGCGAGTGCTTTGACTCTTCCTTATATTTGCGAGTGCGTGCTAGGTTCCACCTTCAGTTTCGAGAAACCAGGGCCCGAGTGGAACTGAACGCGCTCTATCTTCGGTAGCCCGGGAGGACGACGTCCTTCCACCATGCGATTAGGTTGTCCAAGCCCTTCCTTTATCCCTTCATGCCTGAAACATGCCCTTCTCACCAAAACCTTCCATGCATGTCAGTCTAATCTAACCTTATAGATTGATCACAGTAACCAACAACAGTCTGAGGCATATCTTAGTCCGTCACTAACGAGCATACAACAGATTAGTGGTCGGACTCCTCTAACTTAGGAAGTGGCATAACCAAACTGGTGAACGCGAGCGGTTGGACACCGCGAAGCTTGTCGTTTGAGACATTCTTCCGTAAGTTCTGGAGGACCCTTGAAAGAAGCCCGTCCCTCGCCTTTCGCCTATCCAGTGCGGGGGACGTCTTGATAGACGGATGGATCCTTCTTTCATTACCATCCTGACCGTCTCCCTTTTATCATTATGCTTCGTATTCCCCGGAGGATGGTGGATACTGAAAGACAACGGAAGGAAGGAGGGAAGGCGGCGCCGGCTAGTAGGTCTTTTTAGGACGATACGCTGACCTTTCCCTTGCAGCAAACGTCACCCGAACAGCACACGCAAACCATGCAGCAAGCGTCACCCTGACATCGTGCTATGCGCTAGGGGCTGGGAAGTGGGAGGGTGTGGGTGGTCAGCGCGGTAGGAGCTTTCTTCGCAGTGTGCATTCAACCGGGAACGGAAAATAGGAATGCCCAGCGTTAGTATTGCTATTCACCATTAAGCTGAGCGTATGTAGCGTTCTGGCGCCTATTGCTTTCTTTCCTTAGCTAGCTAGCGCACAACGGGCTAAGGACTGAATTCCTGTTCTCACCTTCGCTTCGTCTTTCTGGCCTAATGGTGGCTAGCTTGCTACCCGACCAAAAGACTGATATAACAACCTCTTTCCTGCCCCTTTTTGGAGACTTGAACCACCTTCCCCTCCATCAAGGTCTCACGATGAGCCAGAGCATGAAGCTCATTCACAATCCCCAGTGTCTTAAAGGCGGCTGGAGCGGCTCACTTACCACCAACAAAGAAACTGTCAACTTCTTCTGTCACTTCGGAATGGCAAACAGCGGAAAGGGGGGCTTGACGGCGTGAGGCATGAGAAAGAAAAAGAAAGGGACGGTGAAACTCAACTAGCGCTTTCTTTCCTCAACCGAAACTTCCAAAGCATGAACTCAAACGAGGCATCACACAAGGCCAATCAAAAGAGCTCGAAAGACGAAACTCAACTAGCGCTTTCTTTCTATACGAGAATCATCGTTCTCTATCTGATATTTGTTCTCGCTCGCGAAGGGGTACGTCCACGGATCACTAGGACCGGGAACAGATCGAGACGGGAAAGGAAAAGCCGTTATAAAGAAGCATAGGTCTTCACCTTCTTCGTTTGCTCACCATACGTCATGAGCACTGAAAAGCGAGTGCTTTGTGCAATCACGTGACGTGACGTTCCCTTAAGCAATTGCAAGTTGCGAGTGCTTTTCTCACTGCCCGCCCGGCCCGTATCTTCAATCTTAAGTAAAGTTCAGTCAAGTCAATGAACAGCCCAACCTCTTTGTTTGAAGGCCAGGAAGCTTCCACTTGTGGAAGGCCTTGGCCTCCCC